AATGGAGTGCCTGATTAAAGGATTATCTTGATAGGGTAAAGCAAGTAAATTATATTTACCTTCATTATATCCAATAGATTTGAACTATTCCTTAGAGTATCAAAAACTCTTGTGCGCCATACACTAGGGTATACAAATCAGAAGGATAAGCTAATTAAGCTACTGGGCTCATACCCCATCTATAGAGGTTTACCCCTCTTTTTTCTAATGTTAAACAATCCAACTAAATTCTTATTCTTAATAACTCTAATAAGAGGCACCTTAATCTCAGTTTCCGCAAACTCTTGATTTGGAGCCTGAATCGGATTAGAAATTAATCTTCTATCTTTTATTCCATTAATAACTAATTCTAGTAACCTTTTATCAACTGAAGCCTCACTTAAATACTTTTTAACCCAAGCTCTTGCTTCAGCAACTCTTTTATTTACAATTATCCTCTCAGCTTTAATTTTCAGCTCACCAAGTTCTTTATTACTTACTAACTCCTACCTCAACATTCTTATTAATTCATCTTTACTCTTAAAAATGGGAGCCGCCCCCTTCCATTTTTGATTCCCAGGAGTAATAGAAGGACTAAATTGAATAAATGGGTTAATATTAATAACTTGACAAAAGATTGCCCCATTAATACTTTTATCTTATAACTTAAATTTAAACACTTTCATTTTTTTTACAATTGTTCTCTCTGTTACTATCGGATCTCTGGGAGGATTAAATCAAACTTCTCTCCGGAAGATTCTAGCTTACTCCTCAATTAACCATCTAGGGTGATTGATCGCAGCCTTAACTCTAGGTGAAAATTTATGAGGAATTTACTTTGCTATTTATGTATTTTTATCTTCCACAATTATTTTCATATTACAGTCTTTTAAGCTCTTTCATGTAAGACAAGTCTTTTCTCTCAATTACACTCCCCCTGTAATTAAGTTCTCTTTATTCGTAACACTTCTTTCTCTTGGAGGATTACCCCCTTTTATCGGCTTTTTCCCTAAATGAATCATCATCCAGTCATTAACAGAAGCTAACCTTCCCCTACTAGTAACTTTAATAGTAGTAATAACACTAATTACTTTATTTTATTACTTACGAACAGGATTTGGCGCTTTTATACTCACCTACTCAGAATCTTTATGAAGCTTCACTACTTCACAAAATAGAATTACTCACATTATTGCACTAACTCTTGCAATAATTTCAACTCTAGGGCTAACGTTTAGAACAATTATATACCATATTTTCTAAGGCTTTAAGTTAACCAAACTAATAGCCTTCAAAGCTGCAAATAAAGTATATATCTTTAAGCCTTAGTAAGATCTCCTACTCCTTTAGAATTGCAGTCTAATATCATATGTTAATTGACTATAAAGCTACTTTGGTAGAAGAGGGCTCCCTCCTAAATAGATTTACAATCTATCGCCTAAATTCTCAGCCATCCTACCGCGACAATGATTATTCTCAACAAATCATAAAGACATTGGAACACTATATTTTATTTTCGGAGCATGATCAGGAATAGTAGGAACTTCCCTCAGTCTCCTAATTCGTGCTGAACTTGGCCAACCTGGTTCTCTTATTGGAGATGACCAAATCTATAACGTAATTGTAACTGCTCACGCCTTTGTCATAATTTTTTTTATAGTTATGCCAATTATAATTGGTGGATTTGGTAACTGATTAGTGCCTCTAATATTGGGGGCCCCTGATATAGCCTTCCCTCGAATAAATAATATAAGTTTTTGACTTTTACCCCCCTCATTAACTCTCCTTCTTGCTAGTAGTTTAGTTGAAAACGGGGCTGGTACCGGTTGAACTGTTTACCCCCCTCTTTCTGCAGGAATTGCCCATGCTGGAGCTTCTGTTGACTTAACTATTTTTTCTCTACATTTAGCAGGAGTTTCATCTATCCTAGGGGCAGTAAATTTCATTACTACTGTTATTAATATACGATCATCAGGGATGACTCTTGACCGAATACCTCTATTTGTTTGATCTGTAGCAATTACTGCCCTCTTACTTTTACTTTCTTTGCCTGTATTAGCAGGGGCTATCACCATACTCTTAACAGATCGAAATTTAAATACATCATTTTTCGACCCAGCAGGAGGAGGAGACCCTATTCTATACCAACATTTATTTTGATTCTTTGGTCACCCAGAGGTATATATTCTAATCCTTCCAGGATTCGGATTAATTTCTCATATTGTCAGTCAAGAAAGTGGAAAGAAGGAAGCTTTCGGAGCCCTTGGCATAATTTACGCCATACTATCTATTGGACTTTTAGGTTTTGTAGTCTGAGCTCACCATATATTTACTGTAGGAATAGATGTTGACACTCGAGCTTATTTTACATCAGCTACAATAATTATTGCTGTACCTACAGGTATTAAAATTTTTAGCTGACTAGCAACCCTCCACGGAAGTCAAATAAATTATAGCCCAGCTCTTCTTTGAGCAGTAGGTTTTATTTTCCTTTTTACTATTGGAGGATTAACCGGAGTAGTCTTAGCTAACTCATCTTTAGACATCATCTTACATGACACTTACTATGTTGTTGCTCATTTTCACTATGTCTTATCAATAGGTGCTGTATTCGCTATTATAGCTGGATTCGTCCAATGATATCCTCTATTCACAGGTCTTACAATAAATCCTCATTGACTTAAAATTCAATTCGTAACTATATTTATCGGGGTAAATATAACTTTCTTCCCACAACACTTTCTAGGCCTTGCCGGAATACCTCGACGATACTCTGATTACCCAGATGCCTATACAACGTGAAATATTATTTCATCTATTGGCTCAATAATCTCCCTTATTGGAGTTCTTATCCTAATTTTCATTGTCTGAGAAAGTATGGCCGCCAACCGAGTCGCCCTATTCCCCTTACAAATAACAACATCTATTGAATGATACCAAAATCTTCCTCCTGCTGAACATAGTTACGCTGAACTACCAATGCTTACTGAATTCTAATATGGCAGATAAGTGCAATGGATTTAAGCTCCATATATAAAGGTTATTCCTTTTATTAGAACTTAATGGCAACATGAGCAAATTTAGGTTTCCAAGATGGAGCCTCCCCCTTAATAGAACAACTTACCCAATTCCATGATCACACTCTCTTAATTCTAGCTATAATTACTGTTGTAGTAACTCATATAATAATTCAAGTATTTGAAAACTCTAATATTGACCGATACCTCTTAGACGGCCAAGCTGTCGAAGCAATTTGAACTCTCTTACCCGCAGTAACTCTTCTTTTTATTGCTCTGCCCTCTCTCCGACTTCTTTACCTTCTTGACGAAGTAGCTTACCCTACATTAACCCTTAAAACAATTGGCCACCAATGATACTGAAGCTATGAATACTCTGACTTCCTTCAAGTTGAATTTGATTCTTATATAACTCCTTATAACGAAATAGGCCTTGATGGATTCCGGCTCCTTGATGTTGATAACCGAGCTGTCCTTCCTATAAATACAGACATCCGAATTCTAGTAACAGCTGCCGATGTCTTACACTCGTGAGCTGTCCCTGCCCTTGGAGTAAAAGTAGATGCCACCCCTGGACGACTAAATCAAACTCATATTAACCTTTTACGACCAGGTCTTTATTTTGGGCAATGCTCAGAAATCTGTGGGGCTAACCATAGCTTTATACCTATTGTTGTCGAAAGCGTACCTACTAACATCTTTCTAAAGTGAATTGCTTCAGTAAGTGAAGCCTCATCAGATGACTGAAAGCAAGTATTGGTCTCTTAAACCACTTTATAGTAAAGTAGCACTTACTTCTGGTGAAAAAATTAGTTAAATTAACATCAGTATGTCATGCTGAAGTTACTAGTCTTAATCTAGTATTTTTTAATCCCACAAATAGCCCCTATTAACTGATTAACCTTATTTATTGCTTTTTCGTTAATTTTATTAATTTTTAATTTTATAAATTACTACTCATTTTTACCCACGGCTCCTGAAACACAAGAGAAATCTATCTCTCAAACACCCCTTAATTGAAAGTGATAACTAACCTATTTTCTGTTTTTGATCCCTCTACTAGTATCATAAATCTTTCCTTAAATTGAATCAGTACAATCTTAGGGTTAACACTAATCCCAGCAGCATACTGATTTATACCTTCTCGATACAGACTTATTTGAAATAAAATCCTTTTAACTCTACACAATGAATTCAAAACTCTTCTAGGGCCCACAGGACACGCTGGTAGAACTTTTATATTTATCTCTTTATTTTCTTTAATTCTATTTAATAACTTCCTAGGCCTTTTCCCTTATATTTTTACAAGCTCAAGTCACCTAACACTTACACTTGCTCTTGCTCTACCTTTATGATTAAGATTTATGCTATATGGATGAATTAACCACACACAACACATATTTGCACACTTAGTGCCCCAAGGAACTCCTGCAATTTTAATACCTTTTATAGTATGCATTGAAACAATCAGTAATGTAATCCGCCCTGGAACTTTGGCAGTTCGATTAGCTGCTAATATGATTGCTGGCCATTTACTTTTAACTTTACTCGGAAATACCGGCCCAAGTCTAACCTATTCTATTCTTTCCCTATTAATCATTGCCCAAATTGCCCTCCTTGTTCTTGAATCAGCAGTAGCTATTATCCAATCTTATGTCTTTGCTGTACTAAGAACTCTTTACTCTAGTGAAGTTAACTAATGTCTACACACGCAAATCATCCCTATCATCTTGTTGATCACAGACCTTGGCCTTTAACTGGAGCTTTAGGGGCCCTAGTTACAGTATCAGGTCTTCTAAAATGATTCCATCATTACAATTCTTCCCTATTAATATTAGGGCTACTGATTACTACACTTACTATAATTCAATGATGACGAGACATCACACGAGAAGGAACCTTTCAAGGGCTACATACATATCCTGTCACCTTAGGATTACGATGAGGAATAATTTTATTTATTGTCTCGGAAGTATTCTTTTTCTTGTCTTTTTTCTGAGCTTTTTTTCATAGTAGACTAGCTCCAACTAGAGAATTAGGAGTCTGTTGGCCACCCGCTGGAATTATCCCCTTCAACCCCCTCCAAATTCCTCTTCTAAATACCGCTATTTTACTAGCCTCTGGAGTAACAGTTACTTGAGCTCACCATGGCCTTATAGAGAGTAACCATAGTCAAAGTCTTCAAGGATTATTTTTCACAGTAATTCTAGGAATTTATTTTACTATCCTCCAAGCTTACGAATATATTGAAGCCCCTTTTGCTATTTCAGACTCAGTCTACGGATCAACTTTCTTCGTAGCTACTGGTTTCCACGGACTACATGTATTAATCGGAACAACATTCTTACTCATTTGCTTAATTCGTCACGCATCCTTCCATTTTTCTGTTGGGCATCATTTTGGGTTTGAAGCAGCAGCCTGATATTGACACTTCGTTGACGTAGTCTGGCTATTTTTATATATTTCTGTCTACTGATGAGGTAGTTAATTTGTCTAGTATAATAAGTATAATTGACTTCCAATCAAAAGGTCTGAATATTTTCAGGACAAATAATCTTAATCATTTCATCTATCGCAACAATTATTATTGCTCTATCAAGTATTGTTATAATACTAGCGTCAATCCTTTCAAAAAAATCAATTATTGACCGAGAAAAGAGATCCCCCTTTGAATGTGGCTTTGACCCTAAAAGATCCTCACGATTACCTTTCTCACTACGATTTTTCTTAATCGCAGTAATTTTTTTAATCTTTGATGTAGAAATCGCTCTCCTCCTTCCAATAATTATTATTCTTTCATCTTCAAGTTTAATAATTTGACTAACCGTAAGATTCTTTTTCCTAACTATTTTACTTTGAGGCCTTTATCATGAATGAAATCAAGGAGCCCTAGAATGAGCTGAATAGGACTGTAGTTAAGTATAACATTTGGTTTGCATCCAAAAAGTATTGGTAATCAATCTGTCTTAGAGTAAGAAGCGATAATTTGCACTCAGTTTCGACCTGAGCCCTAGATAACTTAGTTATCCATACTCTAATTAATTGAAGCCAAAAAGAGGCGTATCACTGTTAATGATATCATTGAATAAATTATCCCAATTAAAGAGATATGGGGATCAAGAAAAAGCTGCTAACTTCTTTCTTTAGCGGTTAAACTCCGTTTATATTTCTATTTATATAGTTTAATTCAAAACATTACATTTTCACTGTAAAAATAAAGGACTCACTTTTATAAATAAATATTCAAAGGTCCTAAAACCTCTCTAACACTTTCAATGTCATGCTCTAATCTATAAGCTATTCGAATATAAGCATATCAAAACCAATAAAATAATAACTCAAAGCATAAAACTAATGAGATATGTTTTTAAATCATTATTTTGTCAACCCTGATTAACACGTGATCAACCTCTAAAAGACTTATACAACCCCTGTGCCCCACAATACTCACTTCATCCTTGATCGAAAGATTTAAATACATAATTACCTAAACTTAAAGGAAGATAACTTACTGCGTAAGTAGAAAGAAAAGGTAAAAATCATATAGACCCTATGAAACTAGTTATAAAATGAAACCGCAGAGTTTGAAGTTCATAATTCAAAGAAAACTTAGCTAATTCATAACCTAGCCACCCCCCAAGAATTCTGACTCTTAAAGCCAATGTCTTTAAAGATAAAGGCAAACAAATTATTCTAGGAGTTGGGAATAAAGTTCAACTCAACATTCTTCCTCCTAAAACAGCTATAAAGGATAAAGATATCATCCCCTTTAATATAACCCAACCCTCATCATTTAAAGGATGAAGAGAGTTAACATTAAAATCGCCACTTATAGAATAATAAACCAATCGTAAAGAATAACATACAGTTAACCCAGTAGAAAAAAAGTATAAAATAAATCTAAATACATTTAAATAACTTAATGAAACGATTTCTAAAATTAAGTCCTTTGAATAAAACCCCGCTAAAAAAGGCATCCCACATAAAGCCAAATTTGATAAATTAAAACAAGATGCTGTTAAAGGTATTTGATTAACTAGTCCACCCATAAATCGGATATCCTGAGAATCCTTTATATTATGAATAATAGCTCCTGCACACATAAATAGTAAAGCCTTAAATAAAGCATGTGTTAATAAATGAAAAAAAGCCAACTTAGGGAAACCTATAGCCAAAATTCTCATCATTAAACCTAGCTGACTTAAAGTAGATAAAGCAATAATCTTTTTCAAGTCAAACTCAAAATTAGCTCCTAATCCAGCTATAAATATTGTAAGACCCGCAAATAATAATAAAAAAGACCCAAGAGAACTACCTGCCAACAGTACATTAAATCGAATTAACAGGTACACTCCTGCTGTAACCAAGGTAGATGAATGAACTAGAGCTGACACAGGTGTTGGGGCAGCCATAGCTGCAGGTAACCAAGAAGAAAATGGAATCTGAGCTCTTTTAGTTATAGCCGCTAGCATTACTAAACTCCCAATAATTAATATTTCTATTCTTCTCTTGCTACACTCTAAGTAATAAATATAATTTCAACTACCAAAGTTTAACATTCAAGCAATAGCTAAAAGTAAAGCCACATCTCCAATACGATTAGATAATGCAGTTAACATCCCTGCATTATAAGATTTGACATTTTGGTAATAAATAACTAATAAATAAGATACTAGCCCTAATCCATCTCATCCTAATAAAATTCTAATTAAATTAGGTCTAATAATTAAAAATATTATAGAAAGTACAAACATTAAAACAAGGATAATAAACCGATTAATAAATAAATCACCTCTTATATATTCCTGACTATAATAAATCACTAAAGAAGAAATAAATAAAACAAACCCCATAAAAATTAAAGATATTCAATCAAATAAAAATGTTATTACTACTGACCCTGAATTTAATGAAAGTACTTCCCATTCGATGAAATAAACTAAATCTTGCATTACAAAATAAAATCCTGTAATAACTAATGTTAATGCAATAATAAATAACGTAATAAAACTAATTAAACAAACTGATAAAGGTCACAACACGACCTGAGATGAGATTTCTCCCATATTCTTGACACCACAAATCAAAATTTTAAGTTAAACTACCCAAGTTATACCTGAGCACTAAATTCATAACATATAAGGCTCACTCTTTAAGATAAGTAAATTTAAAGGCACTCAATGTAAAAAAAGTAACAGATATTCACGTAAATATCCCATACAACAGGAATAAGCCCCAGAATAAATCTTCCCATGCTGACTATATGAATACAAGTATAAAGTATATGCAGCTCTAAAAAAAGATAAAAATCTTAGTATCAATATAGTTGTTCAAGTTCATCCAACTATACTATTTAATAAACTAATTTCACTTAATAAATTTAAAGACGGAGGAGCAGCTATATTACAAGAGCTCAATAAAAATCATCATAAAGTTATACTAGGCATAAAATTCATTAATCCCCTATTAATTAATAATCTTCGACTTCCTAGCCGTTCATAAGAAATATTCGCTAAACAAAATAAGCCCGATGAACACAATCCATGAGCAATTATTAATGTAAAAGATCCACAGAATCCTCAATAAGTAAGCGTCATTAACCCCCCTAAAACAATACCCATATGAGCAACAGAAGAATAGGCAATTAAAGCCTTTAAATCGGTTTGACGTAAACAAATTAAACTAACTAAAACTCCCCCGACTAAACTAATGCCTACTCATACAAAATTAAAAGCAAGACCAGAAATCAATAAAATCTTAAAAACTCGTAATAATCCGTACCCTCCTAGCTTCAATAAAACTCCTGCCAAAATCATGGACCCTGAAACCGGAGCCTCTACATGAGCCTTAGGCAGTCATAGATGCACCAAAAACATTGGTATTTTAACTAAAAAGGCCAAAATTAATCTTAAATAACAAATTACATGTGAAATATTCAACTTATACATTAAAGGAAAATACAATGTTCCATCTAAACGATACAAATAAAAAATACCTACTAACAAAGGTAAAGAAGCTAACAAGGTGTAAAAGAGCAAGTATACTCCTGCCTGAAGTCGTTCTGGTTGATACCCTCACCCTAAAATTAAAAATAAGGTAGGAATTAAACTTCTTTCAAAAAATAAGTAAAATATAAACAAATTTATTGTGCTAAAAGTACAATAAAGTAAAATCAATAACATAATAATTATAAATAAGAAAAAACCTTCATAATTTCGTAACCGATATACAGACTCTCTAGCTGTTAATATTAAAACACAAATTCAAAAACTTAATAAAATCAATCCATAAGATAAAATGTCACACCCTAAGAAATAACCCAAATTCCCAAAGAAAGTTCTAAAGACATTATTTAACATAAACACAAAAGTTAATAAAAATAAAATTGACTGAACCGTTCATCACATATTTCTTATAAAACATAAAGGGATCAAAAAAATTAAGGAAACTAATAACTTTAACATTGTAAAATTCTAAATGATTGAAAATAATCATTTCCATGAGTACGAATTATAGACACCAAAATTGATAAGCCTAAAGCCCCTTCACACACAGAAAACGTTAAAAATACTATACTAAAAAATAACTCATAATTTAATATGTTTAAATACATGAATAGAATTAAAAATAGTCTTAAAACAATAAACTCCAAACTTAATAGGGTTAATAATAGATGCTTTCGCTTTGATGTAAATACTCACCCCCCACATACAAATAAAAATAAAGGAAATCCTCAATAAAAAGATGTTAACATTAGTTCCCGTAGTTTAAAAAAAACGTCGGTCTTGTAAATCGATATTAAGGCCTAGCCTTCTAGAACTCTCAGAGAAAAGGGGAACCCCCTATCATTAATCCCCAAAACTAATATTTTACTTAAACTATTCTCTGTATTTTCCATTTAATTATTATATCGACAAGATCTATCTTAAGAATTATTTTCACCCAAATAAGTCACCCCTTAGCCATAGGGCTAATACTTCTACTACAGACACTTATAATCTGTTTAATAACAGGATTTATAACCCAAAGATTCTGATTCTCTTATATTCTCTTCTTAGTATTTCTAGGAGGCCTCCTTGTTCTATTCATTTATGTTACCAGCCTTGCCTCCAATGAAATATTCTCGTTATCTGTATCAACCCTAATCTTCACTTCAGGACCCTTATTAATTATCCTTTTTATCATTATATTTTTAGACCCAATACCCTGACTAACAAGAATCATTAGAAATGATATAAATTCTATTTCTGATATACTTAATTACCAAGAAGAATCAACTATCTCTTTAATGAAGCTTTATAATCAACCAACAGGATTCATTACATTAATATTAGTAATTTATTTATTTCTGACTTTAATTGCAGTAATAAAAATTACTAACATCTTCTATGGACCTTTACGTCAAAAGAACTAATGAATAAACCATTACGAACTAGACATCCTTTATTTAAAATTGCCAATAATGCTCTAGTGGATCTTCCTGCCCCTGTCAATATTTCTGCTTGATGAAACTTTGGCTCCCTTTTAGGCTTATGCTTAGGAGTCCAAATTGTTACTGGACTATTCCTAGCAATACACTATACAGCTCACGTTGATATAGCTTTCTCTAGTGTAGCTCATATCTGTCGAGATGTAAATTATGGATGACTCCTACGAACATTACATGCCAACGGAGCATCATTCTTCTTTATCTGTCTATACTTACATACAGGTCGAGGTATATATTATGGATCATACATATTTATATATACCTGAATAATTGGGGTAATTATTTTATTTTTAGTAATAGGAACAGCCTTTATAGGGTATGTCTTACCTTGAGGCCAAATATCTTTCTGAGGAGCAACTGTTATTACTAATTTACTATCTGCTGTTCCTTACCTAGGAATTGACCTGGTACAATGGGTATGAGGAGGATTTGCGGTTGATAACGCCACACTTACTCGATTCTTTACAATTCACTTTCTTCTTCCTTTTATTGTTGCTGCTGCAGTAATAATTCACTTACTTTTCCTTCATCAAACTGGATCAAATAACCCCCTAGGCCTAAATAGAGATGTTGATAAAATTCCTTTCCACCCTTACTTCACTTTTAAGGATATCGTCGGATTCCTGATATTAATCATAATATTAACCCTCCTAACTCTTCTTGAACCCTACTTACTTGGAGACCCAGATAATTTTACACCCGCCAACCCATTAGTAACCCCCGTCCACATTCAACCAGAATGATACTTCTTATTTGCCTATGCTATCCTTCGATCTATCCCAAATAAACTTGGAGGAGTCATTGCTCTAGTTCTCTCAATTGCTATTCTTCTTATCCTCCCCTTCTCAAATAAAAGAAACTTTCGAGGCATACAATTCTATCCAATTAACCAAATCATATTCTGATCTCTTTTAGTTGTTGTAATTCTATTAACATGAATCGGTGCTCGACCAGTTGAAGACCCCTATATTCTCGTAGGACAAGTCCTTACAGTATTATATTTCTTATACTATATTCTAAATCCTTTAACTTTTAAACTCTGAGATAAGCTGCTAGAATAGTTAATAAGCTTAATGTAAAGCATATGTTTTGAAAACATAAGACAGAAGTTTAAATCTTCTATTAACTTACTAAATACCTCTTTATCATCAACCTAAATAATATATTAATACTTACTAAAAAGTGTGCACTAAAAATTAAACCTTAATCTAATTTTACTCTTTACCTGATAGTTAATAACCCTTATTCTATACTATAATTTTATTTAAAATAAATTTAAAATAAAATAGATATAATTAAAAGCTTAAGCCCAACAAAAACAAAAAGATAATTTAAAGATAAAGGTAAAAAACTCTTTCAAGCTAAATATATTAATTTATCATATCGGAATCGAGGTAAAGTACCACGTACTCAAATAAATATAAAAGAAATAAAAGTTACCTTAAAAAAAAAGTCAAAAGAGTAAATATTGCACCCTAAAAAAATAACAGAAAATAGTATTCTTATAAAAAGAATTCTAGCATACTCACCTAAAAAAATTAAAGCAAATCCTCCTCTACTATACTCTACATTAAATCCAGAAACTAATTCAGATTCCCCTTCCGCAAAGTCAAAAGGAGTCCGATTAGTCTCTGCTAAACAAGAAGCAAATCATCTTAAAGCTAAAGGAAATGTTATTAATAAAAACCATATATACTTTTGATACAATAAAAAATCTCTCAAACAGTACCCTCCCACTAAAAAAACAAAAGATAATAAGATCAAGGCTAGTCTCACTTCATAAGAAATAGTCTGAGCGACCCCCCGTAATCCCCCTAACAATGCATAATTTGAATTCGAAGATCAACCAGCAATCATAACTGTATAAACCCCCAAACTAGTACAGCACAAGAAAAATAATAACCCTAAATTAAAATTATATAACCCAGTTAAATAAGGAGTAATTATCCATACCAGCAAGGCTAAAAACAAACTAAAAATGGGGGAAAAATAATAAGGCAAGTAATTAGAAGTTACAGGGTAAGTTTGCTCCTTAGTAAATAATTTAATTGCATCTCTAAAAGGTTGCGGAATTCCAGCAAATCCAACCTTATTAGGGCCCTTCCGAATTTGAATATATCCTAAAACCTTTCGTTCCATTAAAGTTAAAAAAGCTACTCCAACTAAAACACAAATAATTAAAATTAAAGCTCCAACTAAAGGTAAAATTATATCGTATAAAAACAAGTTCTATCTGTAAAATTCCTTTACATGTTCGGATTCTAAACCCGGTGCACTTATCTGCCAAAATAGACTACTTAATATAAATCAATATTCAAGAAAAATTTTTCCTAATGCCTGGTCCTTTCGTACTAAAACATTACAAGCTATTAAGGATAGAAACCGACCTGGCTTACACCGGTCTGAACTCAGATCATGTAAGGATTTAAAGGTCGAACAGACCTAAACTTTGAACATCTACACCCAAAATTACCCTTAATCCAACATCGAGGTCGCAACCCTTTTTGTCGATAAGAACTCTCGAAAAAGATTACGCTGTTATCCCTAAGGTAACTTAGTCTTATAATCACTAATAATGGATCAAAAATTCATACATCAATGTTTAATGATAAAAAAGAGTTTCTTTTATCTTCCTGTCACCCCAACAAAATACTTCACCGATTACTATAAAAATACCTTTTTCTAAATAAGTAATAATCTTTAAATATCAAGCTCTATAGGGTCTTCTCGTCCTTTAAAAATATTTAAGCCTTTTGACTCAAAAGTTAAATTCTAATTTCAATCACACTGAGACAGTCAATACCTCGTCCAACCATTCATTCCAGCCTTCAATTAAAAGACTAATGATTATGCTACCTTTGCACGGTCAAAATACCGCGGCCCTTTAAATGTAAAATTCAGTGGGCAGGTCAGACCCCATATTATAATCAAGAGGACATGTTTTTGTTAAACAGGCGAGCATTAATTTGCCTAATTCCTTAATATAACCTTTCAATTACATTTCAATCAACAACTTATTTATACTAATTTTATCATTATTACTAACCTTATTAAATTCAAGATTATATTTCAATATACTATTTAAATTTTATTTTAAAATTATATTCCGCAAGAAATAAATTATAACATCCTTTAATTGGTGGCTAATTCTAAACCTACAAAATTCCTACAAAAAATACTAATTTATAAATAATGCATTGAAGCTTATCCCCCAATACATTTTTATTAAACTATATTTAACTAACTAATTAGATAAATAAATTTAATAACTGAATTAAATTCATTTCTTGAAAAACCAAACAAAAAATAGTTAACTCTCTTTAAATCGGGATCTATAAATAACTATAAATTTTTAGATAAACCCTGATACACAAGGTACAATAAACTAAATCTACTTTATTTAAATTACATTTTCAATATATTTCAATAACCTCTCACAATACAATTTAACTATCACATTAAAAATTTTAATCTATAACCTATACAAAAACTCCTTTTAAAAAAAATTGATTTTATTAACTAAACCCATTTACACTCTAATTCACGTAAATTTTAAATTTTCAAAACAAACTGAATTGCACAGTGACTTCTCAGTGTAAATGAAATGCTTAACTAATCAAGCTCTGCTTTGAAACTTTCCAAGTGCACCTTCCGGTACACCTACTATGTTACGACTTATCTCGCCTTAATTAACGAGAGCGACGGGCGATGTGTACATGTTTTAGAGCCAAAATCAATTAAATACACTTAATATAATTACCATCAAATTCACCTTCAGATAACTATTTCAAATCATCTTTCGTATTAAATAAATTTATTGTAACCTATCTCCACTTAACCATTAACTGCACCTTGATCTGACATCATTTCTAGTTGAAATTTAAGAAAATTCTTCCCCTCCAAGGACACTCTGACGACGACGGTATACAAGCTGATCGCAAAATTAAGTAAGGTTTAACGAGGACTATCGATTACGGGACAGGTTCCTCTGAAAGGACTAAAACACCGCCAAATTCTTTGAGTTTCAAGAACATAACTATTACTACTCAAGTATTTACAATTAACGTTTAAAATAATAGGGTATCTAATCCTAGTTTAATCTTTAAATTTCATAGCTTCAATAACTCTTAAAGAAATTAAATAAATTTAAGATTTCACCCAACAAATTTATCTTTACTTTCTTCTCAACCAATTTAACTACCCACTAAAAATATTCACTTGCACCCTTCGTGTAACCGCGGCGGCTGGCACGACTTTTGCCGGTACTAAAAAAAATTACTAGTTCCAAGTTACCTTGATTAATAAAATTAAATACTGCGAATTAATAATACCTACAATTTCTTTAAGAAAACATATCTCGCACGCAAAAACTTACATGTAAAACAAAATTAAAGCAAATGTTTAAGCAAGAATAAAACTTTAAAGACATTAATTAAAAAAGATGCTTCGCTTTTAGGCTATTGAACGGGTTTCTCTCGAGATGCACAATAAAAAGTTGGGATTTTCGTCATTCAGCACCTAAATAATATTATTATCAATTAAATAACATTAATTACTTAAAGAAAGGAATTAATCAATGAAAGAGAATAACGCCCCATTCTCTTTCACATTTATAATAAATATGATTCCCGTCACAGTAAATATCGGAACTTTACTGATAAATTTACTCCTTAAGCCAAAATTTAAAAATTTCCAAACCCTAAAAAAGGGCTAAAAAAGGGCAAAAAAGGGCAAAAAAAGGCTAAAAAAGGGCAAAAAAGAGTAAAAAATCAAACATTTAAGTACAAAAAAAATTAAAACTAAAATTTTACTTAATATTTAACTAAAAATACTCAATAATTGAAGTTCTACAAAGACAATTAAACAGTACCCTAATTCCTTACACCATATCCAACAAGTATCCTAATAAATATTAAAGTATAAAATTTATACTGAACTCCTGTCTAGGGCCCTCAACCAAGGACAGGAATTTTTTGAGAGAGAAAAAAAAATTCCTATCCTTGGTTGATCGCCCTTCCCCCGATGCTTAACCCCCTCAAGAGCTCCTTGCTGCCCCATACCTAACTCCTGCACTATTAAAGTTCTTAGCTTATGCCAGTT